TCCAAATTCAGAGCAATGCCTATTGTACCCTCTTCAAATTCTACTAATTCCCCTGCCATTACTTCATCAAGACCATGAATACGAGCAATGCCATCGCCTACTTGAAGTACGGTGCCGGTATTCACAATCGTGACTTCTCGATTATATTGTTCAATACGTTCACGGATAATATTACTAATTTCGTCGGCTCGAATGGTTACCATTAGTGTCTCTTAATTCTTTTTCGGAAACAAAGGGAGAAAAAAAAAAAAAAAAAATAATGCCTACAGTAAAAGGGCTAATCAGTTATTTCTTTCATGGCCCCGAGCATGCCAATATTAGCACTGATGGTGCGTAAATGTAACTCGCTGTTCGAACAACTATTCAGAGTTCCTAGAGCTCCTTGTAAGGCTTGTTGGAAAACTCGCTGTCGGACCTGATTAATTGCTCTTTGTTGTTCAAAATGAATGGTTTCATTTTTGTAATTTTCTAATCGTTCCAAATTCTCATAAGTGGCATTAATCAAATTCTGTTTTTCTCGTTCTATCTCAGAGTATCCATTCACTCGAAACTCATCTGCTTCCATTTCCACTTTCCGTAAGCGAGCCCGGGCTTTTTCTAGTTGCTCAATAGCTCCTCCGCGTAGTTCTTCTGAATTTCGAATAGTACTCAGAATCCTCTGTTTTCGATTATCTAATAAATCACTTAATGAAAGTAGATTATTTTCCCATTCATTTCACAACTTCACTTCCATGATCTCTTCCCGAACCAAACATGAATCTTTCGATTCATTTGGCTCTCACGCTCAGTTACTTATGTTATGAGCATTCCCATATCTTTTAATGTAATGAGCCTACCCTCTCTTCTCTGTTCGTATTCCAAGATATGGAAACTGATACAAGACCAGAATAGTCAGAGGACTCTTCCGACCAGACAAAAAAATCTGTAATTGTCAGCAAAGTTGTTTTTTTTTCTTCAAATCCAAAAAATTCTTCTTATTTTATACATAGGTCGTCGATTCAGCATTGGATAAAAAAAGGGCGAGACACCCATTTTTCCAGTAAATGGTTCAAATCATTTTATCGATATGAGTGTTCTATATCGGATAAATTGCCAACTATTCATTTTGAAACCATCTCCGTACTAACGTAGTGGTAGAAAGAGTACCATGTTGTGCCTGGACTTCAGGCGGTTTAGCTTTAACCATGTTAATGGTCCCACATTATTGGTTGATAGAGAATCAAAGTTGATTTACCAATGAGTCACGAAATGCTATGGTTCTTACATATGATTTCTTAATTTATTCAGAAGTAATTCGTCGAGATCGTGCACCTTTCTTCCCTATTTATAAATAAAAAAAAAAAAGAAAGTGCAGCCGGTTGGATCCAGCCTATTCTTGAAATACACAACTCGCACACACTCCCTTTCCAAAAAAGATCAATACACCAAGCACTACACTTAGATTTATTAGATTTGTTGCTAAAATATCGGTATTCAACCCGAAACTCCCGGCGGATGGCCAGTAACCCAAGGAAACGAAAGAATCGGTTACATTTTTCATATGCTCTCCTCTTATAGATAGGACTAACAAAATCGAACAGAGTTCTTTTTGTATCACTTCATCCCGTTTTTTTATTATTGATTTCTTTTTTTTTATTAATTGACTTATTTTAAATATGAATATATTCATTTCATTTGAAATCATTTTCAAATTTCAAAAATGGATTCTTTATTATTATTTTATTTCAATTGAAGTTCCCAATAAGATACTTATTAGGTCCCCGATTTCATGTCAATTGCGAAATACCTGCAACGCTTCCTAAAAGTCAAAAGGGGTTTCCATTAAATTAAGGACGGGAAGTGAGAAAGCGAGTGGATCTACTAATTCCTCATCCTCAAATCAGACCTTCCCCGGAGTATTGTCTCAACGAAGAAGTGGAGTGAAGTTTTGATATAATTCGAAGAAGCAAGCGGTAAGTCGACGGCAATAAAATAAGAAAAGAAGTACGTATTTTCACGTTTATAGAATAGGATTAAACAAAAGGATTCGCAAATAAAAGCGCTAATGCCACGACCAGTCCGTAAATTGTTAAAGCTTCCATAAAAGCCAGACTAAGCAATAAAGTACCTCGTATTTTACCCTCTGCTTCTGGTTGTCTCGCGATACCTTCTACGGCTTGGCCCGCAGCAGTACCTTGACCAACTCCAGGTCCAATAGAAGCAAGCCCTACGGCCAATCCAGCAGCAATAACGGAAGCGGCAGAAATCAGTGGATTCATGGTAAGTTCCTCGCACCAAAATAAAGAAATGGTTAATGATACAATCAACCAATGAATTATTACTTATTATTCCATCACTAAGATCCACCCGGTCAAAGTAACTAAGAACTCCGAATTGAAGTGATGATATACTGAATCATCAGAACTACTTCGATATCTCGTTTTTAGTTCCTATCCATGGAGTCTTTGGAAATCCATACGGTTCTAGTTCTTCCATTTCTTTGTTCCGAACCATTCTTTCA